ACAGGCACAGGTCAACTAAATGGTATCCCCATAGCAATTGGGGTTATGGATTTTCAGTTTATGGGGGGTAGTATGGGATCTGTAGTAGGCGAGAAAATCACTCGTTTGATCGAGTATGCTACCAATGAATCTCTACCTCTTATTCTAGTGTGTGCTTCCGGAGGAGCACGTATGCAAGAAGGAAGTTTGAGCTTGATGCAAATGGCTAAAATATCTTCCGCTTTATATGATTATCAATCAAATAAAAAGTTATTCTATGTATCAATCCTTACATCTCCTACTACTGGTGGGGTGACAGCTAGTTTTGGTATGTTGGGGGATATCATTATTGCCGAACCCAATGCTTACATTGCATTTGCGGGTAAAAGAGTAATTGAACAAACATTGAATAAGACAGTACCTGAGGGTTCACAAGCAGCTGAATATTTATTCCATAAGGGCTTATTCGATCCAATCGTACCACGTAATCCTTTAAAAGGCGTTTTGAGTGAGTTATTTCAACTCCACGCTTTCTTTCCTTTGAATAAAAATTCAATCAAGTAGAGCTTTAAATTCAATTATTTTTTTTGTGTCGAACAAATAGTTAGTTTATCGGAATCAAAGTCAAAATCAGAAGAATGGGGTTTTCTTTGGTGACATAAGATCTAATTGTAGAAAGAATCAAAAATTGCGGAAATTTTTTTTTTTTTTCCTAGAGATCTTTTTTTTACCCATATTCCTGATTAGTAATCAGAAAGCCTCTATCAACAAGATAAAAGAGCGAATTCTTCCTTTCGCGAAATTAGGCAAGGCAAATAAAACGAATTTCATATTCCCTTCTTACGTATGTATATATAATAATATAATTCAAATATAGATATAGAGTCTTGCATCTTTCTATATCTCCCGAGAATCCCCATTTTTACTAATAATCCCTGTTGGATCGGATTCTAACGAATCTTTCGGAAATTTGTAAGAAACTCTTTCTTTTTAAAATTATAAGACAAGAACACGAGAAGAAGAATAATATAATAAAAGAAGAATAATAAATGGATTATCATACATATATTTCATGTAGAAAGATGAAATGAATAAGCCCATTTATATTTATTTAGTTCTCCATTCCTTGCACTTATTATATATACTCACTTATAGTATAATTATATACTAATTATATTAAATTATATTATAAGATATCTTTATAACAATATAAGAATAACAGGTACAAATATTAAATCGAGGTACCCATTTTATGATAAATCTCGACTTACCTTCTGTTTTGGTGCCTTTAGTGGGCCTAGTAGTTCCGGCAATTGCAATGGCTTCTTTATCTCTTCCTATTCAAAAAAATAAGATTTTTTAGATCCGATGGGATCAAATCTCATCCTTTTTTTTTCAAGACTTAGACTTGGATCATAACACAGATATCTATTTAGTGGAATATGGTATAAGATGTGGCTTCCTCCGAACATAAATGAAAGAGCTCTTATGCATGCGGAAACATGATATATGGGTAAATTAATTATAGCTATTTTCAAATAGCTCAAGATCGGCAGATGTCTGAAATGGAAAGTCAATATATCTAAACGTGTGTAGATATCTATAGGGGGGGGGATGCTATTATTTTAGATCTAACCAATTCGATGAATTACTCCTAAAGGTTCACATCAGAATAGTGCTAGTTGATGAGAGTTACTTCGGAAACACAAAGAGTAAAGTCAAATTCATTTGGGTTATTCTCTCAATTCCAATAAAATGCAACTGAATCTAGTATGAGTTGGCGATCAGAACATATATGGATAGAACTTATAACGGGGTCTCGAAAAACAAGTAATTTCTGCTGGGCCTTTATCCTTTTTTTGGGTTCATTAGGATTCTTATTGGTTGGAACTTCCAGTTATCTTGGTAGGAATTTGATATCTTTATTTCCGTCTCAGCAAATCATTTTTTTTCCGCAAGGGATCGTGATGTCTTTCTATGGGATCGCAGGTCTCTTTATTAGCTCCTATTTGTGGTGCACAATTTCGTGGAATGTAGGTAGTGGTTATGATCGATTCGATAGAAAAGAAGGAATAGTGTGTATTTTTCGTTGGGGATTTCCGGGAAAAAATCGTCGCATCTTCCTTCGATTCCTTATGAAAGATATTCAGTCCATCAGAATAGAAGTTAAAGAGGGTATTTATGCCCGTCGTGTCCTTTCTATGGAAATCAGAGGCCAGGGGGCCATTCCCTTGACTCGTACTGATGAGAATTTGACTCCACGAGAAATCGAACAAAAAGCTGCTGAATTGGCCTATTTCTTGCGTGTACCAATTGAAGTATTTTGAAATGAATTGAAGAATAAATGTTTTCTCATCAGGAGGGAAAATCCTCTTTTTCTATAGCATAACTTAACTGAAGTTTCTTCAGAGCGCTCATTCGAGCCAAAGTAGACGTATATGGAACAGCCATAAAACGAAACTGTTTTTGTCCGCAAAAACGGTCTTTTATGCGTATTATGGAAATCCACTCAACTCAATTC